GAGCAAGGATAAAAAATTACACTAAAAAGAGTACTTGATGCTGATATGAATTATAGGATTAACTAAGGTCATAGGTCTAATGAAATAAAAACTCTTGATTTTAGTTAGTTTCTTTCAACTCATTAACTAATTCATTATGGGATTGATTGTTTTCCATTTCAATCAAAACGATTTCTTAGTAAACGTTAGAATATTATAGATCTAAAATGAACTTTTTTTATCGAGAAAGGCTAAAAAACGACTGAGATATTTTTTTATCAAACCACGTATCCTTTAACAGATTTATTAGTAATCTCATTCGAATTTTAAAATTGAATTTAGGTGTATTCCTTTCTTGAGTTTGACTAAAAAAAGACTCAAGTTTTTTATTTTATTAGATTAGGCAAAAGTTTACAATCCTTTGAGGGATTTTATTAAATGTAAATAAAGTATAGAATGACGAAAATCAAGGTCTTTTAGGTTCTTTCTTTATTTTATTAAATCATTAAGTTTGATTTCTATGACCTAGCAGATTCTGCAGATTCTAAAGATATAAATTTGAGAGATAAAGAACGAGAACTAAGAGTTCCAAACCAAAAATTTTTGATTTTAGAATATTGTATGGAATCAAAATTTTGTTATTTCGAGTAATTTTTGATCCCATTTTCACGGATCTTTCACATATCTATTCTATATTTCTTTTTTATGAAGAGAATATTATTTCTAGAAAAAATAGATAATGAAAAAGAAATAATAATTTGTTTTGAACAATAGATGTCTTTCACATCCAACTATAACAATGATTTGAAAATGGCAGTTCCAAAAAAACGTACTTCTATATCAAAAAAGCGTATTCGTAAAAATATTTGGAAAAGGAAAGGATATTGGGCGGCGTTAAAAGCTTTGTCATTAGGGAAATCTCTTTCTACCGGGAATTCAAAAAGTTTTTTTGTACGACAAACAAATAAGTCCTAAACTATTGGAATAATCGGAATGGATTTGACTCAAAAATTGGCTCAATAATTTGTTAATATAAAATTCACAATTGGCAGTCCCTATTCTAATCAATATGAAATAGACCAGGTTTCCATCTTATAAGATGTCTAAAAAAAAGAATTCTTCTGTTTGCTGAATTCTAAAAAAAAGAAGAATAAAGAAAAAAATAAAAGATTTTTTATTTCTTTGTAGTAGATTTTCACTAAGATTTTTGTGGTGGGGAGTCTTATTTTCCCCATCGACCTTTACAAAAATGAAAAATTTTTCTCTTTCTCGAGAAGGGCAGATATAATATTTTTAGTTCAAATAAATGGATTGTTGAAACTAATGGATTCCATGTTAAAAAATTTTGGATAACTTTCTGATTAATTTATAATTTTTAGTAATTACTATATGGAATGTATTTACCATATATCTCCAATTTTGAGCCCAATCAATAAAAAACTTCATTGTTGAGATATTATGTACAACTAATGTGTCAATTTGGAGTAATCCAAAATAACCATATTTTGGATTCATTGAGAAAAATTATTTTTTGTTTGAAATTTATGAAATCAGATAAACGAGAAATAATGAAGTATCAATAAAAGTAAAAAAATGAAAACAGTTTTTTTCTTTTATCGAGAGAATTATCTACTTGCAAAAGTTGGATTTTAGATTTTAGAATAGGATAAACTACGTCAAAGCCCTAAGATAAAAGAGAAATAAATCGGACACCCTAAAAAGAAATGAAACTAATGAACCTTCAAATTGACTTTTGAACTCATTTTTTTTATGAATTTGAATCTTTACTAAAAAACTTATTTGATTGAATTGACTTGTTCAATCTCGACGATTGAATAGAAATAGGCTATTATTAGTTCGAGCAAGCCGCTATGGTGAAATCGGTAGACACGCTGCTCTTAGGAAGCAGTGCTAGAGCATCTCGGTTCGAGTCCGAGTGGCGGCATGCCATCTTCTAAAACAGACCCAATAGATCCTATAATAAAAATAAATTCAATTCCCGATTTATAATTCTTAATTAATATTAATTTAGGGGATTCCCTCCCTTTTTTCATTTTTATGATATTTTCAACTTTAGAGCATATATTCACTCATATTTCCTTTTCGATTGTTTCAATTGTAATTACAATTAATTTGATAACCTTATTGGGCAATGAAATCATAAAACCATATGATTCGTCAGAAAAGGGGATGATAGTTACTTTTTTATGTCTAACAGGATTATTAATCACTCGTTGGATTTATTCGGGCCATTTCCCACTAAGTGATTTATATGAATCATTAATCTTTCTTTCATGGAGTTTCTCCCTTATTCATATAGTCCCTTATTTCAAAATAAGAAAAAATTATTTAACCACAATAACTGCCTCAAGTACTATTTTTACCCAAGGCTTTGCTACTTCGGGTCTTTTAACTGAAATACGTAAACCCGCAATATTAGTACCTGCTCTACAATCGGAGTGGTTAATAATGCACGTAAGTATGATGATATTGAGCTATGCGGCTCTTCTTTGTGGATCAT